GAAAGCCGTATTCGATGAAAGTCGTATGTACGGCTTGGAGGGAGATCTTTCATATCTTTCTTCGAGATCCACCCTACAATATGGGGTCAAAAAGCCAAAATAAGTGTGTACCCTTATAAGAATAGATCTTATAGTAGATATAATAAAAAATAAAAAGAAAACGGATTCTTGAACCCCCTTTCACGCTCATGTCACGTCGAGGTACTGCAGAAAAAAAAACTGCAAAATCCGATCCAATTTATCGTAATCGATTAGTTAACATGTTGGTTAACCGTATTCTGAAACACGGAAAAAAATCATTGGCTTATCAAATTATCTATCGAGCCGTGAAAAAGATTCAACAAAAGACAGAAAGAAATCCACTTTCTGTTTTACGTCAAGCAATACGTGGAGTAAGTCCCGATATAGCAATCAAAACAAAACGTGTAGGCGGATCGACGAATCAAGTTCCCATTGAAATAGGATCCACACAAGGAAAAGCACTTGCCATTCGTTGGTTATTAGAGGCTTCCCGAAAACGTCCGGGTAGAAATACGGCTTTCAAATTTAGTTCCGAATTAGTGGATGCTGCCAAAGGGAGTGGCGATTCCATACGCAAAAAAGAAGATACTTATCGAAGGGCAGAGGCCAATCGAGCTTTTGCACATTTTCGTTAATCCATGAACTGGATCTATTATTATACATCTCGATCGGAAAAGAATACATAGAATCTGAATCAAGAATCGTAATTTTTTATCCAAACAAACGAAAAGGAAACGAAAGAAACATAAAAAAAAGAAATGGATCAACGAAAAAAAGGCGGGCACTTGATTAAAAAAAAAGTCGAGTCATCGTCAATACCATGGAATAAGGTTGGATCCCATGAGATGGGGATTCTGTAAATATTCCATTGAAATAGAAATCGAAACGATTGGGATTTTTTTGGAGATTGGATGCAGTTGCAGTTACTAATTCACGATCTGGCATGTACAGAATGAAAACTTCATTCTCGATTCTACATTTTGAAGGCGTTTCATTTTCTTCTCTTCGATGGTTTTATTTTCCCAGAATGTATCCTAATTTTTGGCCTAATTCTTATCGATTCCACCTCTGATAAAAAGAGCAGTACCCTTGGTGGTTCTATTTCATCTCTTCAAAACAAGTTTAGTAATGAGTGAGCATAAGGTTCGGTCTTATACAGACACGAGGAAGGGAATCAAAAATAAAAAAAAGAATCAACAAGTCACTAGACGAAACCAAGCAAAGAGAGCCCCTCACGTAGAAGATGATCTACTTACTTAAGATCGAACAATTCCATCGAATGGAATGAGATAATAGCAGCACAGGCCGGCCTGCTTTTGACATCTATTCTTGGACCACCCTCACCACTCTTCTTTGGGCATCATCTATCTATTGCGAGAAATCGGTTTGAGTCCATCTTTTTTTGATTCAAAGAAGCAATTGGATGTCTGAGTCGGGTACGGATGAATGACATGACCGATCAATCGAAATACTCCAACACATCATCACCTTTCTCATATCCACCATACATCACATACGATTCACTTTCCAGATGCCTTGGTGGTGAAATGGTAGACACGCGAGACTCAAAATATCGTGCTACATACAGAGCGTGGAGGTTCGAGTCCTCTTCAAGGCATTCATGGAGAATGCTCGTTCCATGAGCAATTCAGTCAGCAGCGGATCACGACATCTTCTTGGTGATCTTCTTTTTTAATTCAGTTAAACCAATGATTCGTTCTTGGAGCAGATAGCATTTCATCAGACATGCGTATTTTTGATTTTCCTATGTGACATCTTTTCTTTCATTCATGGACATTTTTGGATGTAGTGATCAATAAGAATAACAAAGGGTCGTCGCTATTCAAGAATTCTTGTTTAGGCAGTGAATCCATACTACATACAGAATCGTGTTTGGATCGAATTTAAATTCTTCCATGTTTCATCAGTAGCATATTGTTCCATGGAACATAGGTCCAAAACAAACAAAATATGGAAGAAACAAGTTTTTTCACGACTCTAACCCCCACATTCTGTTCCACTGAATCCCTCTTTCATGGCCACATATCTTTCCGGCTAAGGAATGGAAATCTTTCTCCTGTTACATGATGAATCCAATTTTCATTTCATCCGGGAAAAGCCATCTTTTTCTCAACAATGTCTTTGTCATTTGATCCAATAGCGTTCCGTTAGATAGGAACAGATTTGATAAATACGGAAAACTCTCGAATGGAGTTGTATTCGAACGGAAAGATCCATTTGATAATGAACGATTGGTTCTAAGCAATCTCTGACGATTGATCAACAATTCGAAGAGATTTTCTTGCGTATTCTTGATAAACCAGCGTTTATATATTGTAGGAGGATCTGTTTGGGAAGTAAGAAGTGCCTTTGACATCTCTTCATCTGCAAAGAATTCTCGATGTGAAAACACGGAAACAAAGGGCGGATATTTGAATAGGAAAAAGAGTGGATCTGCGGGGTCCCAAATGAATTGGCTTATTCGAAAAAAGCCTTGTTCTTTGGAAGCTCTCTCTCGTGTCTGGTACTGCATGGTTCCACTCTGCAATAACTCCAATTCATTCTCTGGAAGCTCATCATCCTCTTCAACAATGATCCGCTTGCCCCGAAATGTGGCCCCATAATAGTGAAATCCCAATGAATTGGGTTCGATACAATCCAATAGAAAGCCCCCAGGGTGCCATATTCTAGGAGCCCAAACAATGTGATTGCATAAATCCTCTATTATCTGTGGGTCGAGGGCTCCTTCCCCTTCTTCAAACTCCGATTCGTATTTTTCATAGATAAATCTCTGATCAACGATAGAACAAGATCCATTTTGCATATCGAAGGGATTCTTCCTCCGTTCGGGCCGAAGCAATGTCACTCCTCGATCATTATCAAACGGACTGTAATCTTTTTCTGTCCGTGACGATCCCGTCAGAGCGCCTTCGACTTCTAATAATAGGCCATGAACTAGATCAGAATCATTCTCAATGAGTCCATAAGAAGTGATCCCATTTCTTTCGGGTCCGGGTAGAGACCAAAGATCTTGAGCGACCCATCCGGCAGAACAACTCAAAAGATAAAGAAGTATCGTCAATTTCTTCATGCTCATTCCAAGTTCGAAGTAACAATTGTACAAATAAGAACCCCCTTCGTGACATGATTTCTTCATATACATATAGATAGAGATTAGAATGGGGCAATGACTTAGAAGTACATTTTGTGCAACAGCCCTTCCTATCTGATAGAAAAGGATTCCATGATCCTGAACCGATCTAACCTGGGATCGCAAATACCAAGTTTGTCTATGAAGAGCGGATCTCATTGTATTACAGTCTACTAGAATGGATTTATTCTGTGTAATACGAATCGATAGGGCCTCATTGGTAAGTGCTACAAGATCTAGTGCATTGGAACCCATGGTTATGGACCCAAATCCATTTTTTGTATGGAACATTTTATTTTCAAATTCAAACCCCCTAGTAGTATATAGAGTGAAAAAGTGCTTTCGTTGTTGTGGAAGAAGAAGCCTTCGTATCTTAATGAATGTATTTAAATTATTCGGAGCGATTAGAGCGGGATCCACTTTTTGGGGTTTATGAGTCGAAGCAATAACAAGAGTGATAGGAAAACTTCTTTCACAATCCCTGGAGAGAAAGTTCACTAATAGACCGAGGGAGAAGGAATTCGACTCATTCACATCCACCAGATCATGAATGTTTGGAATCCATATAATGCAAGGAGACATTGCTTTTGCTAATTCGAATTGAAGGGTGATATAAAATCGGTCTATAATATCCGGCATCATATCCATAGTTAGCGCATTCATCATAGTAAGCAGATCCAGTTCCGTATCAAGATCCATATCGTCGTCACTCTCCATATCGTCGTCACTCTCATCCATAAGAAAACCATTGTTGTTATCCAGGAACTTGTTCAGAAATACCGTAATAAAAGGAACATAGGAGTTTGTAGCTAGGTATTTGACCAAATAGGATCGTCCAGTTCCTATAGAACCTATCACTAAGATACCCCTGGAGGGGGATGAAAGGGCTGCTAAGCGGAGCGAAAAGGGTTTTCCATGAGATGGGAAATGAAAACGATTAGCCCCACATTGTGAATAAGTGATTGTCTGAGAATGAGCCAGGAATATCCGTCTTTCTGCTAAACAGGATGTATGGAACTCATAATTCATTAAAGACTTATTATGAATGTCAACTAAGTATCGTAAGTAAATTTCTCCCGGTTGTTCAATGATTTGATAACCAGAGTCATTCTTTGATAAATGATCACGATGAGTCAGACTCCATAGAATTTGATCAATCCTTTTTTCTATCGTTAAGGTGGTGGAGAACTGAACCAATAATTCTCTTTCTTCATCATCCATCGAATCACTGTTCGCGACCCAGGATTCTATTTTATCATCCATCCAATCACCGTTCAAGTTTTTTTTTCTTATCAATGATGAATAGAGATCTTGACTTGTATGACTTAGATCTCTCGTATTTCTCGAAAAAGTGATTCGATGGATGGGATTTGGTATTATGATACTTATGAGATCGATGAAATCGATGAGATGATGGATATTCCAATCTTTATTAGAGCGTATTGATTTGACCCCATAAGCGGGACCACCCAAAAACATGTTGCCGACAGAAGAACCCCGTATTCTTTCTGTTAAAGAATCTCCTAATTGTTCCAGAACTAGAACGATTTTTTGGAACCAGAAAGAATTCAGTTCAGATGTAGGATACCTATCCAGAAGTTTTCGCAACTCCATCATACATGATGGAATCATCAAAGATTTGACCTTTTCAAACTCTGTCTGTAACTCAGAGGCTCGGGAAACAAAGAGAAGATGTGTACGAACGAGGAGATATCCAGCAACAAAAAGAAGGATAAGGATTGAATAGAGGAACTCCCGAACATTTGGCGATCTCAGATGTGTCGATATCGATGACTCATTCTTTCGATGAATCATTTCTTCGGACAGAAGATTATGTAAACACTGACTCGAAATCTCACTTATCAGATTCCGTTGTGGAAGACACCATTTTTTCTGAAGAAGACGCCATGAAATATCTGATCCATGAATCATATCATGAAAAATGGATACAAATTTTTGACTGCTACTTCGTATCGGCAATAGGTCTGAAAAAGGATCTAAAAATATCAATAATAGATATTTGTACCCTGTTGAAGTAAGGAACCATGGCATATATGTTTGGAATAGATTCCATTTTGAGAGAGTTGAAAAAGCACTTTCCCGTGGAATGGTTCTATCCTTCTGCCCTTTCTCAACGCATTTATTTAAACAAAGACTCTGTTTTTTCCTCTTTTCGGATGGTACATATTTCTCAGAACGTTGAGTGGGAATCAAACTCATGTTTGAATTGAAATGGAGATACGGATGCAAGTGAATCCCTTCTGAATAATCATCAGCAGATAGATTCATATCTGAAAGAGGTTGACAAGAAGTGCTTTCTAAATGGACGACGACTCTTTGTCCCTCTTTTAGAGGTGTTCCAGAAATGTCTGCAATCGAGTAGTCAATAGCTCTACGAGCGAAATCGGTACGAGGAAAAAAATGGAAAGATTTGTACAATCGATTCGTTTCGTCACCACTTTGTGGAAAATCGTTAGGTATGAATATGTATGATACCTGTGACTCGATTGGTGAAAGAGTCTCTCTCTCCAAAAAAGCTTTTTTACCGACGCACAAAGAAAATGTTTTTTGATTCTTGTGAATGAACAGGATATGGAGGAATTGTCCATACGTAAAATCATAATGATTGATACGGGCCCTTCTTTCCACATCAAAAGGGAATCTTTTCTTACAATAGAAGCAGAAGTGATGTTGATTCATCAAGAATCGGAGTCGATTTGCTTTATAAAAAGAAGATATCAATGAACTTCTATGAAATGGTTTCGCGGGATTAAGCCAATTGTCTTGATCGTGGTATATCATTGAGAAATAGGAATCCGTGTTATCAAAGCGATTCTTTCTAGTATGGTATAATGATGAGTCAATCATCCTTGGTATCTTTTTGAACAAAAAAGGTGATATTCTTCCTCCATGGATCAATAATTTAGATTTTTTGGGGGAAGTATCATGATCATTCATGAAGGGTTTCAATTGTTTCAAATGAACGATTTGAAGACCTATTGATTCTAACAACGGATTGCAGAGTGCATTCGGACCTTTTTCATAGATGTGGATCTCGGACCTATGAATGGGGATATTCCCAGAACTCACAAAGAAGAAAAAAGGAAGTGAGTTAGACAAGAGAATCCACTTGGACAAAAGAAGTGACTTGGACAAATATTTTTTGTCGATAACCCCACCACCATCCATCGAATATCGTATACGTAAGCGATCGAACACGACTATCCAACGGCTCTTTTGCTCAGAAACGAAATCTTCCAAATGTTCCTGGAATTTATTGCTCCCATTGGACCATTTGTATCTATATGCATTAGGATCCCGATTCATGGATCTCTCGATTCGATAAATAAAAAAAAGAGGATCGAACCATTTCTTTTGACTCTTTATCAAATTCGATAAATGTTGGTTGATCGTATATTTCATTATAGATCTATGATTCAGAGTCTTATTTCCTATTTGATCCCTTTGAATTCCATATTCGAAGTAGCGGTCGGATATGAAAAAGAATCGATTCCATAAATTTCTTATGTACCCTTCGGTGCTATTATAGATTTGAATCATCTGATTTCGGATCAAGATATAATATGGATTGATGACTGTCTCCATTATGTTGTTGCTAGCAAATACCACTCTTTTTGGTTTTGGATGTTCCAAATTCCCGCAGGAGATCCTGAGCCATTTCTTTCTGATCCTTCGATCAAAAGATTCATTCTCTTCATAAAAAAGAATAGGAAGTATCAGCCATAAAGATTTCTTTTTTGATTCATCCCTGTAGAATACCTCATTCAAGAATTTTTGATCCAATCCGTAGGAATCAATCGAAAAGGCAAATACCTTATGATACACTAGATCCGGTTCGGTTATTGATAGAGTGAATAGATCTGCTGCCATTTGAAATCTCTCTTCTGATTCAAAATCATGGTGGTACGTGTATCCCCCCCTGTTCCGGTCATGAAATAGATGAAAGAAATCCAAAAATTGATTTTTGTTCAAGAATGAAATCTGATTGGAACTGTCCATATCATCCGGTGCATCCTTCGGAACCATATCACATCCCGGATCTGATGAAATAGGATGAATTGAGACGGTCTTTTGGTTATACGTCATTCTCTTGATATTCATTTCTTTCTTTTCCGATCGCCTGGAAGGCACAAAAGAAACATCTTGTTGTTTCTTCAACAATTTAAGATCTCTAGTGGACCTCTCAGTAGGATTCGAACCCAGATGAAGTTCTGACCATCTCTCAGAGAAAAAAGAACGAATGTATCTTGTAGGATTCCCAATACATTCTTCGATTTCTTCCGGAAGCAGATGAATTTTCATCTGCT